AGGAGAATATCAAGAAAACGTACCAATAGATCATCAAATTCGTTCAAGAAAGGGCAAACGTGTAGTAATTTTTACTGCTAACAGGGAGAATAGTGATTCTAATATTACGGATACTAATATGCCCGATGAAATCGACGAAGTGGCTTTGATACGTTATTCACAACAATCAGACTTTCGGCGGAATATAATCAAAGGTTCTATGCGAGCTCAAAGACGTAAAATAGTTATTTCAGAATTGTTTCAAGCAAATGTGCATTCCCTCCTTTTTTTTGAAAGACTACAAAAATTCCCTCTTTTTTCTTTTGATATCTCCGGATTGATTAAACTTTTTTTTCGAAATTGGGTGGGTAAGGGAGAAGCATTCAAAACGGTAGAGTATACAAAAGAACAAACAAAAAGAGAAGAAAAAAAAGAAAAGAACAAAAGAAAGGAAAAAGTTCGAATAGAGATAGCAGAGGCCTGGGATAGCATTCCACTTGCGCAAGTAATAAGAGGTTGTATGTTACTAACTCAATCTATTTTTAGAAAAAGTATTCTATTACCTTTATTAATAATTACAAAAAATATTGGCCGTATACTCCTATTCGAACTTCCTGAATGGGCTGAGGATTTCCAGGAATGGAATAGAGAGGTACATCTTAAATGTACCTATAATGGGGTTCCATTATCCGAAACAGAATTTCCAAAAAATTGGTTGACAGATGGTATTCAGATAAAAATATTGTTTCCGTTCTGTCTGAAACCTTGGCGCAAATCCAAACTACAATCCTCGCAGAAAGATCTAATGAAAAAGAAAAAAGAAAAAGATGATTTTTGTTTTTTAACAATTTGGGGAATGGAAGCAGAACTTCCTTTTGGTCCGCCCCGAAAACGTCCTTCTTTTTTTAAACCCATTTTTAAGGAATTCAAAAAACAAATTGAAAAATTAAAAAAGAAGTATTTGCGAGTTCTAACAGTTTTCAAAGAAAAAACCAAATTACTTCCAAAGGTTTCAAAAGAAATCAAAAAATGGGTTTTCGGAGGTATTTTTTTTCTAAAAAAAATAATAAAAGAACTTTCAAAAGTAAATCCAATTCTATTGTTTAGATTAAGAGAAGTATATAAATCGAACAAACTTAAAGAAGAAAAAGATTCCATGATAAGCAATGAGATAATTCACGAATCATTTAGTCAAATTGCATCTCCGAGTTGGACAAATTCTCCATTGACAGAAAAAAAAACGAAAGATGTCACTGATAGAACAAGTACAATCCGAAATCAACTAGAAAAAATCTCAAAAGAGAAAAAAAAAGTAACTCCAAGAAGAAAAAATCTTAGTCCTAACAAAAAAAATTCTAATGCTAAAAGATTTGAAAAATGGCAAATATTAAAAAGAAGAAATGCTCGATTAATCTGTAAATTACCCTCCCTTTTAAAAATTTTCATTGAAAAAATCTATACAGATATATTTGTATCTATCATTAATATTCCCAGAATAAATACAGAATTTTTTCTTAAATTAACAAAAAAATTTATTGATAAATTTATTTACAATAATGAAAGAAAACAAGCAACAATTAATACAAAAAAGAAAACTCCAATTTCGTTTATTTCGGCTATAAAAAAACCACTTGATAAGATTCGAAATATTAAAGAAACTTCACGTATTTTTTATGACTTATCCTACATGTCACAAGCATATGTATTTTACAAATTATCACAAATAAAAATGAGTAACTCGGTAAGATCTGTTGTTCAAAATCAAAGAATACCCCCTTTTCTTAAGTCTAAAATAAAGGATTCTTTTGAAAGACAAGGAATGGATCATTCGAAATTAGCAAATAAGAAACTTCCGCGCTATGAAACTAATAAATGGAAAAACTGGTTAAAAGGGCATTTTCAATACCATTTATCTCAGATCAGATGGTCGAAATTAATACCAGAAAAATGGCGAAATAGAGTTCGCCAGCGTTGTATAGCCAAAAAGGCAAATTTTAGCAAGCAGCATTCATATGAAAAAGACCTGTTAGTTGGTTCCAAAAAAAAATCTGAAGTATATTTATTATCTACTGAAAAAGAGAATTTTCGAAAATACTATAGATATAATCTTTTATCATATAAATTTATTAATTATGAAAATAAACCGGAATGCTTTTTTTATAGACCTCCCTTTCAAGGAAATAAGAAGCAAGAAATTTCTTATACTTATAACAGGTCTAAAACAAACCTTTTTGATATACGGAGGAACATCCCTATTCCAAATGATCTAGGGCAGGTTGATATTCCATATATGGAAAAACCAGCTGATAGAAAATATTTTGCTTGGAAAATTTTCAATTTTTATCTTAGACAAAAAGTCGATATTGAGGCCTGGATCCTAATTGATACCAATAGGTATCAAAATGCGCACATTCGTACTAACAACTCTCAAATAATTTCTAAAAAAACTCTTTTATATCTTATGATTCCAGAAACCAATTCACAAAATTCCCACAAAGGGTTTTTTGATTGGATGGGAATGAATGAAAAAAGGCTAAAGGGTCCTATATCAGATCTGGAGTTTTGGCTCTTCCCAGAATTTGTGTTACTTTATAAGGCATATAAAATGAAACCTTGGTTTATACCAAGCAAATTACTTCTTTTAAATTTAAATAGCAGTAAAAATATAAATATTAATGAAAAGAAAAAGATAAATTTGTTGATAGCATCGAATAAAAAGCATCGAAATGAAGAAGAACCCATAAGCCAAGGAGATCGCGGATCTGTTTTCTCACAACAAAAAGATATTGAAGAAAATTATGCAAGCTCGGACATGAAAAAGGGGAAAAAGAAAAAACAATACAAAAGCAATACAGAAGCAGAACTCGATTTCTTCCTGAAACATTATTTGCTTTTTCAATTGAGATGGGACGCAACTTTGAATCAAAGAATGATCAATAATATCAAGATCTATTGTCTCCTGCTTAGACTGATAGATCCAAGAAAAATTACTATATCCTCCACTCAAAAGAGAGAAATGAGTTTGGATATAATGTTGATTCAAAAGAATTTGACTCTCTCAGAGTTGATGAAGAAAGGAGTATTGATTGTACAACCACTTCGTCTGTCTGACAAAAAAGACGGACAATTTATTATGTACCAAACCATAGGTATTTCGTTGCTTCATAAGAGTAAGCATCAAATTAATCAAAAATATCAAGAGCAAAGATATGTTTCTAAGAAAAATTTGGATGAAACTATTTTACCACATCAAAGAATAACCGCAAATAGAGACAAAAAGCATTTTTATTTACTTGTTCCGGAAAATATTTTATCGTTTAAACGTCGTAGAAAAGTGAGAATTCTAATTTGTTTCAATTCAAAGAATATAAATTCTATAGATAGAAATCTAGTATTTTGGAATGAAAAGAACGTAACAAACAGCATCCAAGTTTCACATGACAATATTAATAGAGAGAAAAATAAATTAATGAAATTAAAGCTCTTTCTTTGGCCTAATTATCGATTAGAAGATTTAGCTTGTATGAATCGTTATTGGTTTGATACCAATAATGGCAGTCGTTTCAGTATGTTAAGAATACATCTGTATCCGTGATTGAAATTCTGTGAATAATACACTTTTTCTATATATCCTAGATCCTATTTCTATATACCCTAGAATAGAAAATATAATTTCTAGGGTATATGAAAGTAAACAAATAGACAGATCAGGCGCTTTTCTTATCTCACATCTCATTCGAGTATCCAATATGAAATGACTTTGACTAATATCTCAATTAAATCTCGAAATGAATTAACAGAAACTTCTGAATTTTAGGTCTAAATTTTTCGATGCGAAAATGTACCAATCGTTTTCTATTCCTATCTAAATAGAATTTCAAATTTGATTGATTGGTCTGAATTCAGAAAATTAGGAGTTATTTGCATTAAATTATTGTATATACCACATAAAAACTAATAGCATTATTATTACTGATCGGTAAAATCCATATCTGGACAAGGAAAAAGGAGCATTTTTTTATGGTAAAAAATTCAGTAATTTCGATTATTTCTCAAAAAGAAAACGAAGAAAATAAAGGGTCTGTTGAATTTCAAGTATTCAGTTTCACCACGAAGATAAGGAGACTTACTTCACATTTGGAATTGCACAAAAAAGACTTTTCATCTCAGAGAGGTTTGCGCAAAATTTTGGGAAAACGTCAACGACTACTAGCCTATTTGTCAAAAAGAAGGAGAGGACGCTATAAAGAATTAATTGATGAGTTGGATATTCGAGAAATAAAAACGCGTTAATTTGAAGCACGATACCATTTGATGAGCTTAGTCATTTAAATTTGAATGAACTTCTTTTTACTTTCAGAAATGCATGGAAGACTGACTCGGGAAAAACTTATGATTACACCAATTACAAGAAATGACCTTATGATAGTGAATATGGGGCCTCACCACCCATCAATGCATGGTGTTCTTCGACTGATCGTTACTCTCGATGGTGAAGATGTTATTGACTGTGAACCTATATTAGGTTATTTACATAGAGGAATGGAGAAAATTGCGGAAAATCGAACAATTATACAATATTTGCCTTATGTAACACGTTGGGATTATTTAGCTACCATGTTTACAGAAGCAATAACTGTAAATGGACCTGAACAGCTAGGCAATATTCAAGTACCTAAAAGGGCTAGCTATATTAGAGCTATTATGCTGGAGTTGAGTCGTATCGCTTCCCATTTGTTATGGCTTGGCCCTTTTATGGCAGATATTGGGGCACAGACCCCCTTTTTCTATATTTTTCGAGAACGAGAATTGATATATGACCTATTCGAGGCTGCTACCGGTATGCGCATGATGCATAATTATTTTCGTATCGGAGGGGTCGCTGCTGATCTACCTTATGGATGGGTAGATAAATGTTTGGATTTTTGCGATTATTTTTTAACTGGGGTTGCTGAATATCAAAAGCTTATTACCCGAAATCCTATTTTTTTAGAACGAGTGGAAGGCGTAGGTATTATTGGCGGAGAAGAAGCACTAAATTGGGGTTTATCGGGGCCAATGCTACGAGCTTCCGGAATACAATGGGATCTTCGTAAAGTTGATCGTTATGAGTGTTATGACGAATTTGATTGGGAGATTCAATGGCAAAAAGAAGGGGATTCATTAGCTCGTTATTTAGTACGAATTAGTGAAATGACAGAATCCATAAAAATAATCCAACAAGCCTTGGAAGGAATTCCAGGGGGGCCGTATGAGAATTTAGAAAGCCGGCGCTTTGATAGAATAAAAGACCCTGAATGGAATGATTTTGAATATCGATTTATTAGTAAAAAGCCTTCTCCCACTTTTGAATTGTCCAAGCAAGAACTTTATGTAAGAGTCGAAGCACCAAAAGGAGAATTGGGAATTTTTCTGATCGGAGATCAGAGTGTTTTTCCTTGGCGATGGAAAATCCGACCGCCGGGGTTTATCAACTTGCAAATTCTTCCGCAGTTAGTTAAAAGAATGAAATTGGCTGATATTATGACGATACTAGGTAGTATAGATATCATTATGGGAGAAGTTGATCGTTGAAATGATAATTGATATAATAGAAATAGAAGCTATCCATTCTTTTTCCAGATTGGAATCCTTAAAAGAATTTTATGGAATCATAGGGATGCTTGTCCCTATTTTCATTCTTGTATTAGGAATCACACTGGGTGTTCTAGTAATTGTTTGGTTAGAAAGAGAAATATCCGCAGGGATACAGCAACGTATTGGACCCGAATACGCGGGGCCTTTGGGAATTCTTCAAGCTTTAGCCGACGGTACAAAACTACTTTTCAAAGAAAATATTCTTCCATCTAGAGGAGATACTCGTTTATTCAGTATTGGTCCATCCATAGCAGTCATATCCATTTTACTAAGTTATTCAATAATTCCCTTTAGTTGTCGCTTTATTCTAGCTGATCTTAGTATTGGTGTTTTTTTATGGATCGCCATTTCAAGTCTTGCTCCCGTTGGATTGCTTATGTCAGGATATGGATCAAATAATAAATATTCCTTTTTAGGTGGATTAAGGGCTGCTGCTCAATCAATTAGTTATGAAATACCATTAACTCTATGTGTATTATCAATATCTCTACGTGTGATTCGGTGAGACATAAAAATTCCCCCATTTCTTTTCTTTCTAACAAGTAAAGTCAAATGATTTGAATATCGATTTTTTTATTCATCATTGAGTTGATGAATTAAACCAGTATAGTTCTATGAGTGAAATAAAACGGCTTACAAACTTGCTGTTAAAAGAATGAAATCTCATTTCCTACGTACAAGAATAAGAATTAAGTGAAAGTAAACATAAGCAGTCAAGGCTGTTTACCCCAAGATTGGCTGATGACTTGAAGCGGGTTTAAAAGATCAATTGTATGGGTTTTTTCTATACTATTACCATAGCATAGATGTATTATCCTAATGAAAGATTAAAAAAACGAGTGGATGGTTAGGAAGACCAAGATACACAAAGGATTAGTAATGGAGATTCTGAAAATTATCCAATAGGATATTTTTGTTATAGAAAAATAATTCGAATTGGGGCTTTAAGTTGGTAGAAATTCTTAAGAAGTACTCCCCACGATTTCGACCCAGAGTATGTTCCTGTCCACCGATTAAGTAAATAACTATCAAAACGAAGAAATCTTTTACTTTTGATAATGCGAATAATACCTCTTTTCTGAGAAAGGAGAATAGGAACGAAATCCAATTCTTGTTATGCAATGCCTAAATTCTTTTGCCTAAATTCTTTTTCGTAATCGAAAACGAGAAGTTGAAATATCTATGGGATATTCCTCTAAAAAGTATTTTTTCTCATTCAAGGATAAGTTTTTAATCAAAAAAGAAAAATGAAAATTCTTAAAATATGAGATCAATTCAGAAGCACTTTTTTATTATAATTATAAATATAGCAGACAGAATTCCATTAGTCTAATTCTAGGCCTTAGGATAAGAGTTTTATTCTCTATCGATCCTACCAATTTGAAAGGTTCTTAGATTGATTTGTGACCTATGAGGAGCCGTATGAGGTGAAAATCTCATGTACGGTTCTGTAATAGCGATGAAAGCAGTGATGTTATTGTCGACTATGATTATCTAACAGTTTAAGTACAGTTGATATAGTTGAAACACAATCCAAATATGGTTTTTGGGGATGGAATTTGTGGCGTCAACCTATAGGGTTTATCATTTTTCTAATTTCTTCTCTAGCCGAGTGTGAGAGATTACCTTTTGATTTACCAGAAGCAGAAGAAGAATTAGTAGCTGGTTATCAAACCGAATATTCAGGTATAAAATTTGGCTTATTTTATGTTGCTTCGTATCTAAATCTACTAATTTCTTCATTATTTGTAACAGTTCTTTACTTGGGGGGGTGGAATCTTTCTATTCCAAACCTATTTGATCCTGAGTTATTTGACATAAATCAAAGAGGGAAGGTTTTTGGAACAATAATCGGTATCTTTATTACACTGGCTAAAACTTATTTGTTCTTATTCATTTCTATTGCAACAAGATGGACTTTACCAAGACTGAGAATGGACCAACTATTAAATCTTGGATGGAAATTTCTTTTACCTATTTCTTTGGGTAATCTATTATTAACGACTTCGTTCCAACTTCTTTCACTGTAAAGGAATAGAATATTCTATTCTTCATAACTTGTCTCAAACAAGAGAAATAAACGAGTAAATTTATTTATAGATATTCCGACATGTTCCCTATGCTAACTCGGTTCTTGAACTCTGGTCAACAAACAATACGAGCTGCCAGGTACATTGGTCAAGGTTTCGTGATTACCTTGTCCCATGCAAATCGTTTACCTGTAACTATTCAATACCCCTACGAAAAATTGATTACATCAGAACGTTTCCGAGGCCGAATCCACTTTGAATTTGATAAATGCATTGCTTGTGAAGTATGTGTTCGTGTATGTCCTATAGATTTACCCGTTGTAGATTGGAAATTGCAAATGGATATTCGAAAGAAACGATTACTTAATTACAGTATTGATTTTGGAATTTGTATATTTTGTGGTAATTGTGTTGAGTATTGTCCAACAAATTGTTTATCAATGTCCGAAGAATATGAGCTTTCTACTTATAATCGTCATGAATTGAATTATAATCAAATTGCTTTAGGTCGGTTACCGGTCTCAATAATTGAAGATTACACAATTCGAACAATTTCTTCGAATTTACCTCAACTCAACAATGTATAAAACTCTCGCTTTACAAAACATTTATAAATTCAAAAAAAAAAGCTTTTGAAGTTTTTTGGAGTTAAAGGGATCAGGTTTTTGCTTGGTGAATACAGAAGAACGGTTAGTTGGTGAGGGTCGTGGCTTGATTTTCATTTAAAATGACTTTCTATTCGAATAATGTAATAATATAAAATATAAAGATAAAGTTTTAACCTTTGCTTTCGAAACAAAAAAAAGCAGTCCTGTATTTACATCAATCCAAATCATCCCGATTCATTCAAATTCAATTAAATTAATATGTATATGTTAAAATAAAAAAAAAAGGATAACTTCTTTTTTCCTGGTCAGGTCAACAAAGACATGAAATATTTCGATTTTTTTGATAAAATCAAATGGATTTACCCGGACCAATACACGATTTTCTTTTAGTCTTTCTAGGATCGGGTCTTATATTAGGAAGTCTGGCAGTAGTATTACTTCCGAATCCAATTTATTCGGCCTTTTCGTTGGGATTGGTTCTTTTTTGTATATCCTTATTCTATATTCTATCGAACTCCTATTTTGTAGCTGCTGCGCAGCTCCTTATTTATGTAGGAGCTATAAATGTTTTAATAATTTTTGCTGTGATGTTTATGAATGGTTCAGAATATTACAAAGATTTTCACCTTTGGACCGTTGGGGATGGGGTTACTTCAATGATTTGTACAAGTCTTTTTATTTCACTAATTACTACTATTCCAGATACGGCCTGGTATGGGATCAGCTGGACTACAAAATCAAATCATATTTTAGAACAAGATTTGATAAGTAATAGCCAACAAATTGGAATTCATTTAGCAACGGATTTTTTTCTTCCATTTGAACTCATTTCAATAATCCTTTTAGTCGCTTTAATAGGTGCTATTTCTATAGCTCGTCAATAAGAAATCAACAAGTAATTCAAATCGAATTAACTAACACAAAAGCTATAATTTGTTAATTTGAATTACTTTTTTTTTTAATCGAATAGAAAGGCTTTCGTTTTATATCGATCTATTACCAATCGATTTTCCTGTTTCATATTTGTTATTTGTTAGAATCGAGTCTATTCAATTATTGTTCAGATTAAAACGAATCAAAATTGATAAGGAGTTGATTAATGATGCTCGAACATATACTTGTTTTGAGTGCCTATTTATTTTCTGTTGGTATCTATGGATTGATCACAAGTCGAAATATGGTTAGAGCCCTTATGTGCCTTGAACTTCTATTAAATTCAGTTAATATAAATTTTGTAACATTTTCTGATATTTTTGATAATCGTCAATTAAGAGGAGACATTTTTTCCATTTTTGTTATAACTATTGCAGCCGCTGAAGCAGCTATTGGACCGGCTATTGTTTCATCAATTTATCGTAACAAAAAATCAACTCGTATTAACCAATCAAACTTGTTGAATAAATAGTATTCATTGTACCGGTGGAAAATTGAATATTTAGAAATAAGTTCAAATTAATAGGTTTGAGACCTGTAAGGTATGATTGTGGTTGCAAAAACACAAGAAATCAAAGTATTTTGGTCCTTTTTGATAAAGAAATTCGGAAGAAAATTGATTATGATCACTCATTGATTCGTCCGGTATCTAACTTATAGGATTCATTTATAAGTTAGTTTACTAGATCGAAAATTTATGACGTTCAAAATGGATAGATCCAATGTCACATTCAGTAAAGATTTATGATACATGTATAGGATGTACCCAATGTGTCCGGGCGTGCCCCACCGATGTATTAGAAATGATACCTTGGGATGGATGTAAAGCTAAACAAATCGCTTCTGCCCCAAGGACCGAAGACTGCGTTGGTTGTAAGAGGTGTGAATCCGCGTGTCCAACGGATTTTTTGAGTGTTCGGGTTTATTTATGGCATGAAACAACTCGCAGTATGGGTCTAGCTTATTGATACATTCTTATTGATACATTCCATAAAACCCTACTTGAATCCATTTTTCTTTTTTTTTTTACCGACAAAATCCGTGCTCAAAATCAAATTCAATTGAGCACGGATTTTTATGGCCCAAGCGTATCTTGTCTTTACCACGAACCATTTTCCTTGTTTAACAATAATTGTGGTTTTGCCAATATTTGCAGGTTGCTTCATTTTTTTTCTTCCACATAGGGGAAATAGAGTAATACGTTTGTATACTATATGTATGTGTATTTTAGAGCTTCTTCTAACGACTTATGCATTTTGCTATCATTTTCAATCAGACGACCCATTAATCCAACTAATAGAGGATTATAAATGGATCCTTTTTTTGGATTTTCATTGGAGATTAGGAATAGATGGACTCTCGATAGGACCCATTTTACTAACGGGATTCATCACTACTTTAGCTACTTTAGCGGCTTGGCCAGTGACTCGAGATTCTCGATTATTTCATTTCCTGATGTTAGCAATGTACAGTGGACAAATAGGATTATTTTCTTCTCGAGATCTTTTACTTTTTTTTCTCATGTGGGAGTTAGAATTAATTCCCGTTTATCTACTTGTATCCATGTGGGGAGGAAAAAAACGCCTGTATTCGGCTACAAAATTTATTTTGTACACGGCAGGGGGTTCTATTTTTCTTTTAATGGGAGTTCTGGGTGTCGGTTTATATAGTTCTACTGAACCAACATTAAATTTTGAAATATTGGCTAATCAGTCCTATCCCGCGGCCTTGGAAATATTATTTTATAGTGGATTTTTTCTTGCTTTTGCTGTCAAATTACCAATCATACCCCTACATACATGGTTACCAGATACCCACGGAGAAGCGCATTATAGTACTTGTATGCTTCTAGCCGGAATCTTATTAAAAATGGGAGCGTATGGATTAGTTCGGATCAATATGGAATTTTTTCCTCATGCTCATTCTCTATTTTCTCCTTGGTTGATAATAGTGGGCGCAATGCAAATAATCTATGCAGCTTCAACATCTCTGGGTGAACGGAATTTAAAAAAAAGAATAGCCTATTCCTCTGTATCTCATATGGGTTTTATAATTATAGGAATTGGTTCTATCACGGATATGGGGCTCAACGGAGCCCTTTTACAAATAATCTCTCATGGATTTATCGGTGCTGCACTTTTTTTCTTGGCCGGAACAACTTATGATAGAATACGTCTTCTTTATCTTGATGAAATGGGTGGAATAGCTATCCCAATGCCAAAAATGTTCACGATGTTCAGTAGTTTTTCGATGGCCTCCCTCGCATTACCAGGTATGAGTGGTTTTGTTGCCGAATTAATAGTATTTTTTGGATTAGTTACTAGTCCAAAATTTCTTTTAATGACAAAAATCCCAATTACTTTTGTAATGGCAATTGGAATGATATTAACCCCTATTTATTTATTATCTATGTTACGCCAGATGTTCTATGGATACAAGATATTTAACGGCCCAAACTCTTATTTTTTTGATTCTGGGCCGCGAGAATTATTTCTTTCAATATCTATTTTTTTACCCGTACTCGGTATTGGTATATACCCAGATTTCGTTCTTTCACTATCAGTTGAAAAGGTTGAAGTTATCCTATCTAATTCTTTTTATAGATCGTTTTTTTATTGATAAAAAAATGAAAAAACGATCTTATCGTTTCCAAAGAGGTTCGTTGTACAATGAAAAAAAAAGAAGGCTTTTTCTTCTCTTGTGTTAAGTAAAAAAAATAAATTTGAACTAGAACTGGCGAGAGTGCCGCGAATCAAAGTCACGGGGCTCTCGCTAGTTCACACAAAATGATATTCATATGCGTTGTATGCTTTTCTATTCCTATTCGTAAGTAGTAAGCTTTTTGAATTTAATTAGATGTTAATGTAAATGAACCATAACTATGTAACCCTATTCCTAATAGATTTACTCCAAAATAGCATATCCAAATTATAAGAAACCCAATAAACGCTACAATTGCTGAATTTGTACCCTTCCATTTTATATTTGTTTGAGTATGTAAATAAATTGCAAATATGATCCAAGTAATAAAGGCCCAAGTTTCTTTTGGGTCCCAACTCCAATAGGATCCCCATGCTTCGTTAGCCCATACTGCTCCAGAAAGAATTCCTATCGTTAAAAAGAGAAATCCTAGACTAATAACCCGATAACTCCAATAATCCAATTGTTGAATCAATTGCGACTTATAATAATTTATTGGAGAAAAAAAAGAAGTTTTTTGTAAAACATTTTTTCCTTTTCCTTCATTCATGTATTTGACTTTACCAAGTAAAAATGACTCATTTAAATTTAATAAACGATTATTCGTAGAAAAAAATCTTCTATTTTTTCTAACTGTAATGACTAGAAGTGATACTGATAATAATGATCCACATAAAAGGGCTACATATCCTAATATCATCATACTTACATGCATTATTAACCACTCGGACTGAAGAGCGGGTACTAATATTGTGGATTCGTGTATTTCAGTTAAAAGACCTGAGGTAGCAAATCCCTGGGAAAAAATAACACTTGGGCGAATTATTGTGTTTAGAATATTTTTTTCTTTTTTGAAATATGGAACGATATAAATAAAAGAAAAACTCCATGAAAGGAAGATTAACGATTCATATAAATCACTTAGTGGAAAATGTTTTGAATAAATCCAACGAGAAATTAATAATCCTGTTATACACAAAAAGATCATTATCATGCCCTTTTCGGATGAATCATATAGTTTTACGATTTCATCGACAAAAAAGGTTATCAAATGAATTGTAATTAGAATTGAAACAGTCCCAAAAGAAATATGAGTTAATATATGCTCTAAAGTTGAAAATATCATAAAAAAAAGTTCCTTAATTATAAAATCGAAATCCGAAATTGAATTCATTATTATTCATTATAGGATCTATTTTCTTTTTTTAGGACATGTCATGCCGCCACTCGGACTCGAACCGAGATGCTCTAGCACTGCTTCCTAAGAGCAGCGTGTCTACCAATTTCACCATAGCGGCTTGTCTTGACCCTATAATAGCCTATGACTAAGAAATCGTCTAGATTTAAGAATGCAATATTTTGTTGGAAAGATTCAAATTGATGAATACAAATTTCTTCAAATATGTACTTGAAGGTTCATTGTTTTAGTTTTATTGTGGGTTTTAGACTTGGAACTCTTGTAAAAGCAGCAAGTTTTACTATGCATTAAGCCCCCCCAAAAAAACATTTTTTTAAATTTACCGTTTTTGAGTTATTTGATTTTAATTTAAAAAAGTACAACCCAAAAATCTGTTTTATGAATGAACCAAAAAAGATTTTAGATTATTCAAAATTCACACCCATTTATCCAGAATATTTTCATTAAGTGTTTTTGCGTGAATTGATGGGGAGAGATATATGGGCTCTATATAAGAATTTATAGAAATTAAAAAGTAAGAAAGTTGTGCAAAAAATATTTATAGTACAAATAGGTTGATGGGAAAAAAAGACTCCCGTCCTGGCAAGAAAATATACGAAAATTTAAATCAAGTATCTTGTGTTTTTTTTTGTTAAAAAAACTTTGTTTGAATTCGGTCAAAGTAACCAGAAGAATTCCATTTCCCATTGATTAATTTACCAGGAAATGGAATTGGGGAATTTTTTTTTTGAAACGGAAGCGTTCCATTTTTGAGTCAGGTCGATTTATATTGTTCTAAGGTTTTCCGCTTTATTTCTTAATAACTTCTTTTTTGATTTTATTTGTCTGTCGCACAAAAAAACTTTTTGAAGTCCCGGTAGAAAGAGATTTCCCTAAAGAAAATGCTTTTAACGCTGCCCAATAGCCTTTCCTTTTCCAAAAATTTTTACGAATACGCTTTTTTGATGCAGAAGTACGTTTTTTTGGAACTGCCATTTAAATAAAATGAAGAGATTACTCATTCGTATAGCTGGATGTGAAAGACATCTATTGTTCAAAAAAAATCTGCGCTTTTCTAGATAATTTTTTTTTCTAAAATTCTAAAAGAATAGACTGTGAACGATATGGTAAAATCGCATAAAATTTTTCTAAAAAAAAAGAAGAATATTTTGAGTAACTTGTCCAAATTTGACTTGAATTTTCAAACTAGAGGGAGACTCATAATTAATCTTTGTCTTTCATATGATTTGACCAATTGGAACTTCTTGATTTGAATATTTGCAATATTTACAAGAAGTTTAGAAAGAATAAGTAAAAAGAAATAAAAAAATATTTTTATATTTAAGTTAGTGCATATTTTCATTTTTTTATTGACTCCTTTCAAAAGAAGTAAAATCCGATAAATCGGAAACAATTAATTATGTAATTATGAATTTCAATTTTCTTATGCAACAAACATATCAATATGGGTGGATTTTACCTTTCGTTCCACTTCCAGTTCCTATGTTAATAGGAGTGGGCCTTCTTCTTTTTCCGACAGCAACAAAAAATCTTCGTCGTATGTGGGCTTTTCCAAGTATTTTATTGTTAAGTATAGTCATGATTTTTTCAACTAATCTGTCTATTCAGCAAGTAAATAGCAGTTCTATCCACCAATATGTATGGTCTTGGACACTCGATAATGATTTTTCTTTAGAATTCGGCTGCTTGATCGATCCACTTACTTCTATTATGTCAATGTTAATCACTACTGTTGGAATCATGGTTCTTCTTTATAGTGATAATTATATGGCTCACGATCAAGGATACTTGAGATTTTTTGCTTATATGGGTTTTTTCAGTACTTCCATGGTAGGATTAGTTACTAGTTCAAATTTGATACAAATTTATTTTTTTTGGGAATTGGTTGGAATGTGTTCCTATCTATTAATAGGGT